TCTATACCCGATTCATAACTAGAAAGCTTCTCTGGTCCTTTGCTAATCGGGGCTAAAACTGCGGAAATTAGAAATGCCAAAATCGGAATAACGTTTGATATTATTAGAAATGCCCAGAAAATATCATATTTGTAAAGCAGAAACATAGACGAACTCCTTTGAATGTGGAAAATATACCGAATTCGTCGATTCGAATTGGAATTCATTGTCAAGTCATCGGTAACAGGTTAGTCAAAACCAAAATGCATTTTGGTCGAACCACACAGTTTCACTTGTTTGCTGTGATGTCTCGTTTCTCGATTGTACTCCTATTTTCATTACACTTCCTTCGATTTTATTTCAGTATAGTATAAATCTCTTATACAAACAAAACAAATAAAACTCTCTTGCTTTCACCTCGCTTCGTCCTTTTAGAAAAAAAAAAAAAATTCCAAATAGAATTCTCATTTTGATTTCGAATTTTTTAATATTTGAATTCGAAATGCAATCGATTTTGATTCTATTTTCTATATCTATTTTGTTTTCTGTTTATGAAAAGATCTTCGTTTTTCAAACGCGGACGTGTCGACAAATACAGTAATCCGTTCCTATATCCATGTGACTTACTATTCGATTTGAGTGGGGTTAGGTTGGAGTTTTCATTTTTAACCGGATTCATGTCATGATTTTGCCTCCTTTACTGTCCACAATCAAAGAGTTAGTGAGACTTCTTTTCCTTGGTATACCCACTCATTTTTGGTGAATTTTTGGAGGCAAAATCATATGGAATTCACATACGAAAAAAATGAATTACTAGGTTTCTTTATCCGAGATTCGAAAAAAAAAAATAACGATTGAAATGGGCTTTTGTTTTCCGTTTTATGTTCTGCTCTGAACGAGCCCCCCATAAGCAAGCTTATGGGAATGATTTTATTTCGATGAACCAAGCAACCACGAGCGACCGGTTACAAACAACAAAAAATACAGTAATTGAGTAAATGAAAACTATAGAACTTTTTGTATTTCAATTTGGATTATTATATTATTATAGGGCTATACGGACTCGAACCGTAGACCTTCTCGGTAAAAGAGATCGAACTGATTCTTATCAAAATGATTCGAACTCTTTCAAAGACCCAACATGCATTTTTTTTTTGCATTGGGCTCTTTCATTAACTGCTAGAAATATCAGTTAGTCTACCATATTTTTTTTTTCTTGACAGAAAAATAAGGAAATGGCTCCACGTGCTCGGATTCATTATTTGGATTGTGATATAGGAGCACTACCAAAGTGTTTCAAAGAAAGGTTATCTTGACGTAGGTTTGCTTCTGGCCTAGATTAACCTAAGTTAAATGGAGTCTCTATCATCCTGATTAAAGAATCAAATATGAAACTTCATACGCCTTAAGGTTCATAGGACAAAAAGAGAATTTTTGAGGTCCTTATACTCATTATGCCTAGCATTGAATAGACTAGGTATTCACCTTATCAATATCTCAAATCAATGATGGATTCCATTTTGTTCCTAAATGGGAACCTGAATCGAACCGAACCATTTGTCAGGCTATTGTTCTCTTGTTTTGTTCCCTAAAAATCCTGGAGTCAGACATTGATTTCTCAAAAAGATCAATTCTTTGATTGCATGACGGACTCTTCTGAAAAACATTGGCGCACGTGTAAACGAGGTGCTCTACCTAACTGAGCTATAGCCCTTGTGCTTGTGATACATATTTTATCATATTATGGAGATAATTTCTTGTCAAGATGAATATCCCATGATCCAACATCATATCTCTTTGATCTTTTTGATTGGTATTGCTTCGAAGTCTTATTGGATTTATAATCCATCAATGGGAGGGGTCTTTTTTTTCTCCTTATAATGATAAATGACCTACTTAACTCAGTGGTTAGAGTATTGCTTTCATACGGCGGGAGTCATTGGTTCAAATCCAATAGTAGGTAGAACTTATTAGATACCATGGTCAATGGTATCTAATAAGTTTTTCTACTTACTGATTTTGTATCTTTTCTATCCTATTCGATTTGATTTTCGAATTGAAACTCAAACTTTTTTCCTTACATCAGAATCCGATTCCCCTTGATTGTATTTGATTGGATTCAATCGGAAGAATCCATATGTGTATAAACACAAATTCTTTTGATTAGGATTATTCGATTCGGGCGCACCGACTAGTTACGAAATCACATTGAGAACCTCTACTCGTGTCCTAGCTCGTCTGAGAGCTAGATTTGCCTCAATTGTTTGTCTCTTACTTTCAGCTTTCCTCAAGCCGGCTTCCGCTATTTCAAGAGTTTGCTGAGCTTCTTGGGGATCAATGTCACTACTCTTCTCCGCATCATTTACTAAAACGGTGATCTCATTATTACCTATTCTAGCAAAACCGCCCATCAGAGCCATCGTTAACCATTGGTCATTAAAGCGTATTCTCAAAATACCTATATCTACAGCTGTGGCAATAGGCGCGTGATTTGGTAATACGCCAATTTGTCCACTATTAG